TCTTGGTTTATCAAATGATACATACATAGTGCAATATGGTCAGAACAGGGTATTATGTATTGTATTATGTATATAGTATAGTAAGAAAAAAATATATACCCCGGAAAAGAAAGAGGGAGTCCAATCAACAGATCTTTTTACCTTCCTTTTCTATCCAATTGGTTTATGTTTGTTATAATTACAACAGGAGAAAAAATCCTTTATTTTTGCAACCCAATCGCTCTTTTGACTTTGGAATAAATTCTCTTTATCAATATACTGTTTCTTCTACACATCCGTCTACAATCCATAATAAAGAATAATTAGGATTCTGAAAAAAAAAGAAAAAATCAATGGTTCACTCACAGAAGAACCCACTCTTTCCCGCATTAGGCACTAATTCATTTTTAACGTCTAATTAGATCGGGTAATCATTCCAATTAAGAACATAAGCTCGTTGCTTTTTATTTTACCAGAATTGGAGCCATAGAGCTCTATCCATTTATTCACTAGACCCAACTCAACTGTAAATGTGAATTTCTTTTGTCCCCTTCCAAAAATCAAAACAATCTTTTGGAACTGTAATGATCCGGTAAGGATAAACTCAAAGTTCTACTTTAACTTTGACTTTCATTTCAAATTAAATAAATTAATAAAATAGAAAATCTAATAAAATAATAAATTGATTTTATTACGACATGCTGTTTTTTCCATTCATTACCCTTGAGGATCAGTCGTGGTCTTATAGACTATACCAATAGTCTGGACGAATTCGTTGCTTCATCCAAATGTGTAAAAGATCATAGTCGCACTTAAAAGCCGAGTACTCTACCGTTGAGTTAGCAACCCGGATAAATAGGATATGTAGATACGATCGAAATATAAAAATCAATTGAATTGCACTGCACAACCCTATCAAAACATTGAACTAGCAACACATCGAAAAGAAAGATTTTATGATCAATTAGAAACACAAAATACCAAAATTAGCAGATCGGATTAAAAATATTCCTAATCGAAATGTAAAAATTATGACAGACCACCCATTTTTTATCAAATTCTTTTTTGATTTTCCCTAAGAAAATACATCTTGTATGAGAGTAAATGCAGCAAGGCAAACCCATCATTTGAGTGAAGGAAACAAAAAAACCAATATGGGGTGGGGATAAACAGCCCTATTTATCTACGATCGAATTATATTTGTTCGATACACCATTGTCAATATAAAAGCAATGTTGAGAAAGTAAATCAAGTAAATAAAATAAAGACTTGTGTTGGATTGGCACAACATAAATAAGAAATTGGAATGGAAAAAATTAAGGAAAAGGTAAATAAAAAATCCCTGGTTTATTCAATCAATAAAAGTACGATAAGCAAGCTTAACCCCTTGTTTGTTGTTAAATTCAATTCCTCCACCAAAATATGAATAAAGCAAGAAAAAGGAAAATGGTGTGTAAATAGAAATAATTACACAAGGATAGATACTAGTTACCTTTCCCTACTTTATTTTATTTATTTAATAATTTTGTTTTTTCCTTTAATTAACTCGAAGTTCTTTCTTTAAAGAATTCTGCCTTCCTTAAAATATCATAAACAGTTCCTGTAGGTTGAGCACCTTTTTCAAGGAAATATAGAATAGCAGGAACATTTAAATAGGTTTGATTCTTTATCGGATCGTAAAAACCTACTTTTCGAAGATCTCTTCCTTCTCTTCGGAATCGAACATCAATTGCAACGATTCGATAGATGGCTCATTGGGATAGATGTAAATAAACAATGCCCCCCCTAGAAACGTATAGGAGGTTTTTTCCTCATACGGCTCGAGAAAAATGATTCTAATTTCTGTATATAATAGCAAGTGGATCCATAAAATCATGAATTTTACTATGATTTGAATTGAGTACTTTTTTCTTCTTCCTTACAGAAAAGGGAAAAAATCTCATTCATACTCATAACTCAAGTTGGGTAATTCTGACAAGAAAATCCTTAGACATTTATTGAGCCGTCTCTAAACTCTTTTGTTTGTCTCATTTCGAATCTATTTTTATTCCTCAGTCTGATCCAATTGTTGAGACAATTGAAAATAGTGTTTCCTTGTTTCGGAATCCTTTATCCTTGCTTTGTGAAATCATTGGGTTTAGACATTACCTCGGGGATCCTTATTCCTTTCAAAATGGCAGCAACATACCTTTTTTTGTTATTTATTTCTATATAAATAGAATACGAATGATTGATTCCCTTGTGATACACTTTTCATCGAAATAGTTTTACCAATTTCAAAAAATTTGACTTTTCAAACTTGTTCTGAATTTGAACCTTTCGATTTAGAATTTATATATAGTGAGGATATACTTACAGAGTTGGTCTAACTTATTGATTTTCACTAACCCTAGATTCTTTCCCTTGAAAAATGAATCAATCCCTTCTTCTCGAGCTTCATCATGTACTATTTACTTATAACCCAACACAAATTAGGTTCCGGGCAGAACAGAACAAACTATGTCGAGCCAAGAGCATCTTCATTACTATAGAAGATGGCGGATGTAAAAATCCACAGCCGACCATGTCCTTCAAGTCGCACGTTGCTTTCTACCACATCGTTTCAAACGAAGTTTTACCATAACATTCCTCTAATTGAAATTTCAAAGTGGTATGGAATTGATTCAATATAAAATCATGAATAGTCATTGGTTCAACCGGTATATAATATTTCTATCTACGGATAAATAAGTATTTATCCGGATAAGGGTCAGCAAGGATCGAATTTATTTAATTTAACCCCATATTCTATCATATGGATTGAATGAAAATAAAGATATTCAATTTTACCCACATTTGACACTTGATTCCGTTTGTGAGAAACCAAACGAATTCTCAGATATGATTCTTAGAACCATTCTGAAAATTAATAAGAAAAGATTTTTCCCTTTAACAAATTATTGTTTCATGTGGAATGCAGTGTGATCCCATCTTTCGTTTCATGAAAAACGATCTGGGACGGAAGGATTCGAACCTCCGAATAACGGGACCAAAACCCGCTGCCTTACCGCTTGGCCACGCCCCATTTTGATTTCTATTCGATATTAATCAACACTAATATTGGTATTGGTTATTTGTCAATCCCAACCCAAATACACAAAAACATATGGGATATTTTGTTGCTAGGATTCAAGACATGTAAATATAGAATCAAAAAAATTCATTGATCATTACATAGAATTCAATTAAGATATTGTATGAAAGTTGAATTCCTTATATTCTCATTTTAGAATGATAATGGGGGGGGTTATTTGGGAAAGTCCGAACCGAAGAAAAAGAAGGATTTCTTGATCTGCCTTTTTCATTTTTCCCTTATAAAAATAACTCAAAATTATCTAATCCACAAGAACGAAATGCTTGTTATGCTTAATATCTTTAGTTTAATCGGTATCTGTCTTAATTCTGTCCTTTATTCGAGTAGTTTTTTCTTCGCCAAATTGCCCGAAGCTTATGCCATTTTCAATCCAATCGTAGATGTTATGCCTGTCATACCTGTACTCTTTTTTCTCTTAGCCTTTGTTTGGCAAGCCGCTGTAAGTTTTCGATAAAATCTTTAATACTCTGCTAAATTGATGATGTATTCGATAAAAAAATTCTAAAAATTGATAAGATCAGATAAGTCTTACATTACGAACCCTCGATTCCAAAATCAAAATTCTTGTATATTGAATGAATAACTGCAGCGATGAATTTGGATCAGCCTTTTCCCCGTTCTGACCTTCCAGTGAGTATGGACTATTAGGTACTCCACAATACCTAATTATTGATATGACAAGAAATTTCGGGTAACGAATGAATCAAAATCTTATTACAAATAAATTCGTTAAAATAAAATGACTTTTCAAGAAAAGACTTCATTTTATTTTTCATTTTTTGGGGTGTCAAAACAAAAAAATGGTATATGTGGTAAAAAATAGGCAATCTATTCCCCTTTTTCAAAAAAAAAATGATCTTGGAGATTGTGTAATGCTTACTCTCAAACTCTTTGTTTACACAGTAGTGATATTCTTTGTTTCCCTTTTTATCTTTGGATTCTTATCTAATGATCCAGGACGCAATCCTGGACGTGAGGAATAAAAAATTTCTAGTTTTTTTTTGCTTTTTTCAAAATTAATTCTTAATAATCTTATTTGTTTCATACATTTAACTATGATAAAATCAAGGGATGAGAATCTTTTCGAATTCGAAAGTGATCAGAGAAAGCGGAAAGAGAGGGATTCGAACCCTCGGTACAAATAATTCGTACAACGGATTAGCAATCCGCCGCTTTAGTCCACTCAGCCATCTCTCCTAATTCCAAATTGAAAATTTGTTATGTGATGTAACACGTGAAATAAAGATTGATAAAAATCCACCTTCTTCTCTTTATTTTCTTTTTTCATTTTATTTATTTAATCTTATTTAACTTTATTATTATTTATTTTATTATATTATTCCATTTTAATAAAAAAAATATTATTATATTATTAAAATAGAAATTAGAAATATTCTAAAATATTCTAATAAATAATAGAAATTTTTGAAATAGTTATTAAAATTTAAACTTAAACAAAGTATTTAATATTTAGATAAAATAATTTAAATAAAATAAAAATAAAGGTATATATTTATTATAGTATAAATATATTATGTATAATAAAATATGTATAAGAAAAATAAGAAAAAGATAGAAAAAAGCAATTGATCAGGAATTCAATATAGATAATGACTCAAAACGAATCTCCTCAATAGAAAGAATATCTTAGTTCTTTGATTTTATACGAAAGATTTATTCTCCCGGCCTGATCTGCTTAAGTACTGGCCGGGACATTTCTTCTTTTATTCCATTGATTATTCTTTTTTTCTTTTTCTCAGTTTATTACTTAATTTCTTACTGTTGTCAAGTAAAGAATAAAAAAAGACATATGATAACATATATTATATATATATAAATACATTAAACAATATTAAATTACATTTAACAATTTGAAATATTCAAAATA